GTTTTTTAAAAATTAATTATTCTATTAAAAAACCAAAAAATGTTGACTAACAATAGAAATTAAAATTAATATTAAATCTTTTCTTTTTTATTTTTAGTTAAAAATTTTATACAGAATTTATTGATTTTTTATAAATTAGATTAAAATCTATATTAGTGATAACAAAAATTTCATTGAAATTTGAGGTTAGTGGAGAAGCTTAACAATAAACTCCATAAATTAAGATTAAAAGTTGTATTGAAAAAATTTTAATTTTGGATGCCTAAATTCTAAAAAAATCAAAAATTATTTTTTTAGAATTTCAATTTTTTTATGTGGATGAAAATTCATAGTCTCCAAATTATCAGTTTTATTAATATATATATATAATAAATATTTAATATATATATAATTTATAATATTATATAACTCCTACTCTTAAAAGAGTAGGAGTTATATATTTATATTTATTATATATATATATACATGTATATACATATATATATATATATATATCHANGGTTTTTTAAAAATTAATTATTCTATTAAAAAACCAAAAAATGTTGACTAACAATAGAAATTAAAATTAATATTAAATCTTTTCTTTTTTATTTTTAGTTAAAAATTTTATACAGAATTTATTGATTTTTTATAAATTAGATTAAAATCTATATTAGTGATAACAAAAATTTCATTGAAATTTGAGGTTAGTGGAGAAGCTTAACAATAAACTCCATAAATTAAGATTAAAAGTTGTATTGAAAAAATTTTAATTTTGGATGCCTAAATTCTAAAAAAATCAAAAATTATTTTTTTAGAATTTCAATTTTTTTATGTGGATGAAAATTCATAGTCTCCAAATTATCAGTTTTATTAATATATATATATAATAAATATTTAATATATATATAATTTATAATATTATATAACTCCTACTCTTAAAAGAGTAGGAGTTATATATTTATATTTATTATATATATATATACATGTATATACATATATATATATATATATATCAGATTAATATATATATATATATATATATATTAATTAAGTATATTAAGCAAGTAAACTTAAATATTAATTTTACTTATATCTCATAGATATAAATTATAATAAGTGGTGTCTTCAGTTTTAGAAGAAAAAAAAAAACTGAAGACACATACTTAAGGAGTCAAGGAGATTAATCTATAAAAATGTACATTTAAATTAAAAATTATATAAATTATCTACAAATTTTTAATTGTTAATCTGATTTTTTTGGTTATTTAATATATTATATTTTAGTATTTTGAATATTTTGTTTATTTTATTTACATGTGAATTTTTGTATCTAATTTAAAATGATTATTTGCAGTAAGTATTATTAAATATAAAAGAAATTTTGATTTAGAAATTTAACTTAAAATTAACAAATTTTGTGCCAGCAGTTGCGGTTACACAATTAATTTAAAAGTATTTGTAAAAAGAATTAATTATTATAATAATTGAATATATTTTTAAAATTTTAAGGTAGAATTTGAATTTTATTTATATTTCTTATGTTTATTAATTAAGAAATTATAGGTGTAAACCAGGATTAGATACCCTGTTATTTTAATTTTAAAATTTTTGGAGTAGTAAAAGTTATGATCTAAAAACTCAAAAGATTTGGCGGTATTTTATCTTATTAGAGGAACCTGTTTCGTGATTGATGTTCCACAACTATTATTTACTTCTATTATTATATTTGTATATCGCTGTCATGAATCTATTTAGAAATTTATTTTCAATTAATTTTATGAATTTTATGTTAGGTCAAGGTGCAATTTATAGAAGAATAAAATGGGTTACTTTAAATATTATGAATGAATTTTTAAGAACTTCTTAAGATAAAAAGGGATTTGAAAGTAAAAAAAATTAATAGAAATTAAATGAATAAAGATTCTAAAATATGTACATATTGCCCGTCACTCTTGTGGGAAATAAGATAAGTCGTAACATAGTAGATGTACCGGAAGGTGTATCTGGAAATAAAGTGAATAGCTAATTTAAGTTTATTATTTACATTAATAAGATACTGTAAAGTTTCATTTTTTTTTAATAAAAATTATAAAATAAGGTTAATTAATTACTAAAATTTCGTTCCGTGAGGGGGAGAATTGATAAAATATTATTTAGTAAAAGATTAATTTGTTGTACCTTTTGTGTCAGGGTTAATTTAATTATTTTTTTAGAAAATTTTCTCGAAAAAAAAAGATTTAAAGTATTTAAATTAATTAATGTATAATTATTAAGTTAAAACTTTACTTTAGGTTCGAAAAGAAAATAGATTTTTTATATCTAGTTACTTTAATTTTTAATTTAATTAAATTAGTTTAAGTAAATTTATTTAAACTTATTAATATTTGTAGGGATAAGCTTATAAAAATTACTATAGTAGGGGAAATAGTGATTTTAGTTTGTTTATTTAAAAATAATAATCATTTAATTTGTAAAAATTAATTAATTTAAATTAACTGTTTTTGATAACTTTAATGGGGGATTAAAGTTATTGAATTAAATGTTTAAATTAAAAAAATAATGATTGAATAAGTAGAATAAAAAATATTTATTAAGAACTAGGCAATAAGAGTTTTCAATTGTTTACCAAAAACATTTTCGGGGGAAAAAAATTTTTGGTGTAACCTGCTCCATGCTTAAAAGTTAATAGCTGCAGTATTTTGACTGTACAAAGGTAGCATAATAGTTAGTCTTTTAATTGAAGACTTGTATGAATGGTTGAATGTAAAACTAACTTTTTTATAGATATGAAATTTTAAATTGACTTTAAAGTTAAAAGGCTTAAGTAATTGAAAGGGACGAGAAGACCCTATAGAATTTGAAAATAAAATTGAGAATGTATTTTTTAATTGGGGTGATTAGAAATTAACTTTTCTTTTTTTTTCATTGGTGAATGATTTTATGATCCTAAATAAAGATAAAAAGATTAAATTACCTTAGGGATAACAGCATTATTTTTTTTTTAAGAACATATTTGTGAAAAAGTTTATGACCTCGATGTTGAATTAAAATTTTATTTTAATGAAGATGTTAAAATAATTGAGTCTGTTCGACTATTTAATTTTACATGATTTGAGTTCAAACCGGCGTGAGCCAGGTTGGTTTCTATCTTTTTAACTAATATTTTGATTTAGTACGAAAGGATTGATTAGGTAAATTTTTATTTTATAATAGAATTAGATTAAATTCTATTTTGGCAGATAAATGTGTTAAGTTTAGGATTTATTTATGTAATTTTACAAATAGAAATATTTGTTAATGTTGTTTCGTTATTTTTAATAATAGTGTTTTCTTTAGTATCAGTTGGATTTCTTACTTTATTAGAACGAAAAATTTTAGGGTTTATTCAAGTTCGTAAAGGTCCTTTAAAAGTAGGGTTTATAGGGATTTTTCAGCCTTTTTCTGATGCTTTGAAATTGTTTAGTAAGGAGTTTTTTTTTCCCTTGAGTTCTAATTTTTATCCTTATTGAATTAGTCCAGTTGTTATACTTTTTATTAGACTAATTGTATGAATTGTGTTTCCGTATTGATATGTTATTTTTAGATGAAAATTTAGTTTTATTTTTATATTTATTATTTTAAGTATAAGAGTTTACCCTGTTATAGTTTCTGGATGATCTTCTAATTCTTCATATTCTATATTAGGTTGTTTACGTGTTATTGCTCAATCTATTTCTTACGAAGTAAGATTTTTTTTATTAATTATGATTTTAATTTATTTGACAGGAAGAATAAAGATTTTAGAGTTTACTAAGGTTCAGTACAATGTATGATTTTTTGTTTTTATATTACCTATTTTTATTATACTTTTTGTGTCTTTATTAGCAGAGTTAAATCGGACACCATTTGACTTTTCAGAAGGAGAGTCTGAACTAGTTTCCGGATTTAATATCGAATATGGGGGTAGAGGATTTGCTTTTGGGTTTTTAGGTGAGTATTTAAGTATTCTATTTTCTAGTATATTAATCGTAGTCTTATTTTTAGGATCTTTAACTTCAGGAGTTTCATTTTTTTTAAAAATTTTAATAATATCTTTTATTATTATTATTATTCGTGGAAGTTTACCTCGTTATCGTTATGATAAACTAATAAATTTATGTTGGAAAAGTTTCTTAAGTTCTTCTCTTTTGATAATTGTATTTTATACAGCATTATGTTATAATTTGTATTCGGTAAATATGAGTGAAGCAATGGAGACAATTCTTTTTTTACTTTCAAGGTAAATATTTTATATAAATTACATAGCTAGGTTATTTTAGTATTTTATCTCATAATTGTTGAGAAATAGGGATTGATAAAAATAGAGTAAAATAAAGTAAAGTTAAAAGTTGACTAATAAAAATGTATGGAGTTTCAACAGGTTTCATACCAATCCATGTTAATAAAATTGTTGTGTTAATTCATATTCAAAATAATTGTTGGGTGAGAGGATAAAATTGTAGACCTTTAAAATATCTATGAGGAAAGAAAGAGAGTGAAATTAAGATTGTAATTGATGAAATTAAAGCTACTACTCCACCTAGTTTATTAGGGATAGCTCGTAAAATAGAGTAAGCAAATAAGAAATATCATTCGGGTTGAATATGAAGAGGAGTGTTTAAAGGATTAGCTGGAATGAAATTATCAGGGTCATTGAGTGTGTAAGGTATATATAAGTTTAAAATTAAAAATGCAATAAAAAAGAATATAAATCCAATTATATCTTTAATTAAAAAATAAGGATAAAAAGGAATTTTATCATTGTTAAAGGGTATTCCCAGAGGGTTTGAGGAACCTGTTTCGTGAAGAAAGATTAAGTGAATAATAACTAATCCAGAGAGAATAAAAGGTATTAGGAAATGGAGAGTGAAAAATCGTGTTAAAGTAGGGTTATCAACAGCGAATCCGCCTCATAACCATAATACTAGGGTTTGACCTAGATAAGGGATAGCTGAAAGTAAATTAGTAATTACTGTTGCCCCTCAGAATGATATTTGCCCTCATGGGAGCACATATCCTATAAATGCTGTTCCTATTAATAAGAATAAAATAATAATTCCTCTGATTCATGTTTTTACTAATTGGGAAGAATTAAAGTAAATTCCTCGACTAATATGGAGGTAAATAAAAATAAAAAAAGAAGATGCTCCATTTGAGTGGATAATGCGTATTAGTCATCCATTGTTTACATCGTGGCAAATATGAATAATTCTTTGAAATGCAATATTAGTGTTTGCTGAGAAATGTATTGCAAGGAAAATTCCAGAGAGAATTTGAATTATTAGTGCTAATCCTAATAGAGATCCAAAATTTCATAAGATATTAATATTTGAGGGTGTAGGCAAATTAACTAAAGAATTGTATATAGAGTGGAGAATAAAATTGGATTTAACATTTTTGGAGATCATTAGTATTTTATACGTAAAGGTCCTCTAGATTTATTTATTAAATTAATAAAAATGATTAAAGCAATAATTAGATAAATAAATATAAAAATAGAGAAAAAAATATTAACTGGTAAATAAAGTTTTATAAATTCATTGTTAAATACATCTTTTAGATAAAGGTTGTCTAAGGGTTTATTAATTAATTTTGGTGTGTACAATATAATTAAGATAAAGATTAAAATATAAAATTTTCAGTTAATAAGTTTAAATTTGTTGTTTGATGTAATACTTGTGATATATATGAAAATAATTATAAGTCCTCTGACTATTACTAGAAATATGGTTATAGGTAATCATGAAGAATAAGTGAGTATACGTGCTACTACGCATGAAATAATGGTTTGAATAAGCAGTATTCTACTTATTCTAATTGGGCTTGTTATATTTATTATAAAGATAGAAATAGTTAATATTAATATTAAACAATTTTTCAATATATCAGTTAATAGTTTAATAAAAAATATTAGTTTTGGAGACTAAAGATGAATAATATTTTAACTGATGTTTTAAAAAAAATTAACTTTGATTTACAAGATCAATATTTTTATTAAACTATTAAAACTTTGTTAGTTTATTATTTGCTTTTAATTATGTTTTTTTTTGGTGTTATTATATTTTTTATAAAGAAAAAGCATATTTTGATGATGTTAGTAAGTTTAGAGTTTGTTGTTCTTACAGTTTTACTAATAATACTGAATTTTTTAGTTTTGTTTTCTTATGATAGAATATTGATTATTTATTTTATTATTATTATAGTTTGTGAGGCTGTGATTGGATTAGTAGTTTTAACTTTGCTTGTTCGTACACATGGAAATGATTATTTTAAGTCTTCTAGATTGTTAATATGTTAGAAGTTTTGTTAAGAATAGTCTTAATTGTGGTTGTTAATAACTGAGTAATTTCAATAAATTCTTTAATTTTACATTTTGTGTTTCTTTTGTTTAAATTTTATGATCAAGGAGAATATAATATAAAAATAGTTTTAATATTATTAAGATTTTGAATTATTCTAATAATGGTAATTAGTGTAAATCAAAGCATTAGGAGGATTGATTTAATAATAATTTTTATTTCTTTATTATTTAGATTATGTTTAAGATTTTATTGTGATAGTTTAATTATATTTTACATAGGATTTGAGATAAGAGTGTTTCCTATTTTATTAATTATTTACGGATGAGGATATCAACCTGATCGAATAGAGGCAGGATTTTACTTAATTTTATACACTATCTTTTTCTCTTTGCCGTTTTTGTTAAGTATTTTTTATATTGAATACTATGGAATTAACTTAAGTTTTATTTTGTATTTAATAATAATAATAGGTGTTTTGGCTAAATTACCTATGTTTGGGTTTCATATTTGATTACCTCGAGCGCATGTAGAAGCTCCTATGTTTGGGTCTATAATTTTAGCAGGTGTAATACTTAAATTAGGAGGATACGGAATTATAAAAATTTCTTTAATATGAGGTGATTTAGTGTTTAAATATTCAAATTTGACTATTTTATTTAGAATTTTTGGAGGAGTAATTTTAAGATGTATTTGTTTTGTTCAAAGAGATATAAAAAGATTAGTAGCTTATTCATCTATTGTTCATATAAGAATAGTAATTTCTGGTCTTTTAAATATGCGAGAGATGAGTATTTATGGGGCTATATATATAATAATTGGTCATGGACTATGTTCTTCAGGACTATTTTGTGTTTTAGGGCTTACGTATAACCGAACTTGTTCACGAAGAATTTATTTAAATAAAGGAATTTTAATACTTATACCGACATGCAGTTTGTGGTGGTTTATATTTTGTTCTTCGAATTTGTCTTTTCCTCCTTGTTTAAATTTACCCGGTGAAATTCTTCTTTATATTTCTATTATAAGATGAGGTAACTTTATTTTTGTATTTATTGTAATTTTAGGATTACTTAGATCATTATATAGAATTTATTTATTTTCTTTTTCTCAACAAGGATTTAATATGATTTACTTTTCTTTTTGTACTTTTAGATTAAAAGAATCTTTATTAATAATGTTACATTGAGTACCTTTAAATTTTCTAATTTTAGATTTAAGTTTAATAAATTTTTATTAAAATAGTTTAATAAAAATATTGATTTGTGGAATCAAAGATTATGTGTATTTTAATTTTGAAAAATTTTAGTAAATTTGAATTTATATCTATAATTTTAGGTTTTAATTGCGTTACTTGCTTAGCTCTTTTCTTTATTTTTTTTGAAATTAATTTAATTTGCTTATACGAAATTGATCTGTTAATAAAAAATTCTGTTAGATTTAATTTTATTATTTATATGGATTGGATAACTTTCTTGTTTATATTTATTGTTTTTTTTATTTCTTTTTTAATTTTAATATATTCAAAGATTTACATAGGAAAGGAGTGTTATCGTTTTATGTGATTAACTTTTTTATTTATTTTTTTTATAATTGTAATAATTTTAACTCCTAGATGTTTAGGAGTATTAGTAGGATGAGATGGATTAGGTATTATTTCTTACTGTTTAGTAATTTATTATAAAAGTTCTGATGCTTTTAATTCTGGATTTATTACTGCTGCTACAAATCGATTAGGGGATAGAATATTACTTTTATCTATTGTGTGGTTAAGTATGGAAGGAGGTTTTTTAGTTTTTGAAATTAGGATAGGGACTTTGTTTTTAATTTTATCATGTATAACTAAAAGAGCACAATTTCCTTTTAGTGCTTGGCTTCCGGCTGCTATAGCAGCCCCAACACCTATTTCTTCTTTAGTTCATTCTTCTACATTAGTAACAGCAGGAGTCTATTTAATAATTCGGTTTTATTATTGTTATGTAGGTACTTTTATACTGTTTTTATTATTTATATCTTCGCTATTAACAGTTTTAATTGCTGGAATAAGAACACTTAGAGAATTCGATTTTAAACGATTAGTAGCTATATCTACCCTTGGGCAGTTGGGATTTATGATAGTAATTCTGTCTATTGGATATCCTTATGTTGCCTTTTTTCATCTTTTGATTCATGCTCTTTTTAAAGCTATGTTATTTATATGTGCAGGTAGAATTATTCATAGAGGTCTAGGAGTTCAAGATTTACGAATAATAGGAAATTTAAATTTTGATATTATTACAAAAAGATGTTTATGTATTTCTGTATTTAATTTAATAGGAGTTCCTTTTACATCAGGATTTTATTCAAAAGATTCTTTATTAGAAATTTTTTATTCTAGATATTCAGGATTAGGGCTAGGGGCTATTTTTATATGTATAGCTATAATTACAGTTGCTTATAGTTTACGTATATTAATTTTTTTATCTTCCTATTGAAGTTGGGTGTTGTTTGTTGAAACTTCATATAAGCTTACTTTAAGTATTTTAATATTATCACTTATAGTTTTTTTTTCGGGGAGTGTGTTAAATTGAGTGACTCATCAATTAGATTTAATTATATTAAATTTTTCTATTAAAATTACACCATTATTAATAATTATGTTAGGAGTTTGTTGGCATGGAATGACACAAAAAAATCAGATAATTTTTTTTATGTTGAGTAGTATGTTTTTTTTAAACACTGTGACTAAAAATTTAAGTGGTATAATTCAAGTTTTTATAAAGATACTTAAATTACTTGATCAAGGGTTCCTAGAGAGTGGAATTTTTAATTTAAAGAAAAAGAGAACTCAAATTTCTTTAACTCTAACAAAAATGAGTCAGAAAAGTTTCCTTTCGTCTATAGGGAGATTTATACTTATTATTTTGATAGTTTTTCTTAATAGTTTAAACAAGAACATAATTTTGAAGAAATTAAAGTAGATATTTCTTTTGGAATACATCTATATATTGAAAATATATTATTTTTTTATAAACTACAAAAGGGGGTGTCCAACATAGTAATGCTTTGAGGTAGTTAGCAGCTTCCTCTATGACTCCTTGAATAAGAAAATTTAATTCAGTTAAATTATTAACAATAATTTGTCTCTATTTGACTTTTATTCAAAGTATGGACTTATAGTCAAAATTTAGGTCGAAACTAAATGTAAAATTTTACTTCTTTACTTTCAGACTAAAAATTATCTTTTATTTGCAAAATAAGTATTTTATGTTAAACTATAGTCCTATTTTCATTCTATTGATCCTTCTTTCCATTCTAGGATTAATCTAGTAATTAACAATATTATTATTAAAGTAGAAAATAATATCCAGTTATTTATTTGTATAAAAAGTTTTATTGCAGGGATTGGGAAAATTAAAGTAATTTCAATATCAAAAATTAGAAATATGAGTCTAATAATAAAAAAGTGTACAGAGAAAGAAATACGAGCTATAGAAAAACAATCAAATCCACATTCAAAGGCTGAGTTTTTTTCTCGGTTTATTTTTTTGTGGATGTTAATAAATAAAATTAAGTTTATAATTATAACTAAAATGAAGACAGAAGTGATTAAAAAAGTTATAATAATCATTATTATCTTATCCTTAGATCTTTTAGTTGGAAGCTAAATATAATTATTATACTAATAAGATTATTTACCTCATCAGTAAATTGTTATATATAAAAATAGTCAAATTACATCAACAAAATGTCAGTACCAAATAGCTAATTCTATACCTAAATGATGATTTTTAGTGAAATAAACCTTTTGGATTCGAATAAGAGAATGTATTAAAAACAATGTTCCGATAAGAACGTGGATTCCATGAAATCCTGTTGTGATAAAAAATGTTCTTCCATAAACAGAGTCTCTAATTGCAAATCTTGCAGATGTGTACTCATAGTATTGTAAAAGAGAAAAATATACTCCTAATAAAATGGTGATCAATATACTTTTTTTAGTTTGATTTAAATTATTATTACATATAGAAGAATGGGCTCAAGTTACTGAAATTCCTGAACTTAATAAAATAATAGTATTTATTAACGGGATTCTTAGAGGGTTAAAACTTTGTACATTTAAAGGTGGTCATTTTAATCCTATTTCAATATTTGGAGAGAGGCTATGATGAAAGAAATTTCAGAAAAATCTAATAAAAAATAAAATTTCTGATATAATAAATAAAATTATTCCGTATTTTATTGATTTTATTACATATATGGTATGATTCCCTTGGAATGTTCTTTCTCGTTGAATGTCTCGTCATCATATTATTATAATAAAAATAATGATAATAATAAATATAGTTATTGGATGAGTATTTTTTGTATTAAAAAATAAAACTAGTGAAGATGTGTAGTTTATAATAAAAAAAGAAATAATAATTGGTCAGGGTGATGGGTCAACTAAATGGAATTGGTGATTTTTTTTCATTATGATATTTCTCTAGAATATAAAGTTATTAAAACAGAAAACACATAAGATTGAATTATTGCTACTATAATTTCAAAAAATAAAAACATAGCTTGTAAAATTAAAATTAGTAATCATAATTTCTGATTAAAATTTATTATATTTCCCAATAGAGCTATAAGTAGATGTCCTGCAATTAAATTAGCTGTGAGTCGAACAGCTAAAGCTAAGGGTCGAATTAAATTTCTGATTATTTCAATAATTACTATTAAAGGTATAAGAATATATGGAGTTCCAGCAGGGACTAAATGTCTAAGTATTGACTTAGTTAGTCTTAGCCAATAAAATACAATAATTGAGGATCAAATAGGGATAGACAAAGATAGAGAAAAGCATAATTGAGCTGGGCAGCAAAATGTGTAAGGATAATTGCTTGTTAAATTGTTAATTAAAATAATTAGGAATAATGAAATAAAAATTAGAGTGGTTCCTTTTATTAAAATTATTTTTTTAAACAAAGCATTAAATTCTTTGTTTAAAACATTAATAATAATATTTATAACTATAGAAGAGCGGGATAATGACTTTCAATATGGGTAAGGTATAATGATGAATACAATAATTATTATAGTTCAATTTAATTGTATGTTAAATTTAGTTGTTGGGTCAAATATTGAAAAAAGACTAGTTATCATTTTATTAGGTAAATATTAATTTTTTGAATAAATTTTTTATTTATGTTTTTTTGGAAAAAAAAATAAATAAAAGATAAAGTTAAAAGTAAGCAAAAGATAGTCAACGAGAACAATAGAATTCATGGTATAGGAGATATTTGAGGTATAAAAAAGTAAATTTATTTTATTTTGATTTGACAATTCAATGTTATATTTTAACTAACTTTTTATTTAGGGTAATTGCGTGTACCATAAATTGGTTTAAGAGACCATTACTTGCTTTTCAGTCACTAAATAAATTAAAATTTTTGATTCATGCAATAAAATATTTAATTGGAATAATATCTACTACAATAGGTATAAAAGAATGATTTGTCCCACAAATTTCAGAACATTGTCCGTAAAATCTTCCTGTTCGATTAGGGTATAAAGAAAGTTGGTTTAATCGTCCTGGGGTAGCATCTATTTTTAAACCTATAGCTGGGATTGTTCAAGAATGAAGCACATCATAAGAAGAAGTAATTAGTCGGATTTGACAATTTAAAGGCAGAGGCGTAGTGTTGTCAACTTCCAGTAGTCGGAAAGTTCTTTGAGGTAAAAGATATGAATCAAATTCAATAGAGTTAAAATCATTATATTCATATGTTCAATATCATTGGTGTCCTAGAATTTTTACAGTGATTAACGGATTAAACAGCTCATCTATTAAATAAAGTAAATGTAATGAGGGGAGAGCAATAAAACTCAAAATAGCAGTAGGAATTAAAGTTCATACAAATTCTATTAACTGATTTTCAAGAATTATATTACTTGCAAATTTATTTTTAATTATTTTAATTATGAGAAAAGAAACGGTTGATAAAATGGTTGAAATAATTAATATTCTATAATCATGAAATATAATTAATTGTTCTATGATGGGAGATGCACTATCATATAGAGATATTTTTAATCAGTCAATTACTAAAAGAAATAATATTCATTTTTAAATTTTAAATTTAATACATTGTTCTGTCATTCTAGCTTACTTAATTAAAATTGTTGGAACTTCTGAATAAGAGTGTTCTACTGGTGGAAAATTTTGTATCCATTCAATTATGAAAATATTATTATTTATTATGATTTTTCGTTTGCAAAAGAAGGATTCTCAGATAATGATTATAAGAAAAATCACGGAAAACAGTGAAATTATAGATCCAAGTGAAGAAATTAAATTTCAGAAAATTAAGAGATCGGGATAGTTGGAATATCGGCGTGGTATACCTATTAATCCTAAGAAGTGTTGAGGAAAAAAAGTTATATTTACACCGATGAATGTTCTTAAAAATTGTCTTTTTAGAAGTGTTTTATTTAATACAATACCTGTTATTAATGGGTATCAATTAATAAATCTAGCAATAATAGCAAATACTGCTCCTATTGACAAAACATAATGAAAATGGGCAACGACATAATAAGTGTCATGAAGAATAATGTCAATAGAAGAATTAGCTAAAATAACTCCTGTTAGACCACCAAGAGTAAACAAGAAAATAAATCCTAATGATCAAATCAAACTTGGGGAGAAATATGGTTTTATTCCATAAATTGTAGCTATTCATCTGAAAATTTTAATTCCTGTAGGAACAGCAATGATTATAGTAGCTGAAGTGAAATAAGCTCGTGAATCTACATCTATTCCAATGGTAAATATATGATGAGCTCAAACGATAAACCCTAAAATTCCAATTGCAATTATAGCATAAATTATACCTAAAGTTCCAAAAGCTGAGATCTTTCCTCTTTCTTGAGTTGTAATATGAGAAATTAATCCAAATCCTGGAAGAATTAAAATATACACTTCTGGGTGTCCGAAAAATCAAAATAAGTGTTGATATAAAACTGGATCTCCTCCTCCCGATGGGTCAAAAAAAGAAGTATTAAGATTTCGATCTGTAAGAAGTATAGTAATTGCACCAGCAAGAACAGGTAATGCCAATAAAAGTAAGATAGCAGTGATTAAAACAGACCAAACAAATAAAGGTATTTTATCTAAAGGACACAAGCATCTTCGTATATTTAGAATTGTCGTAATAAAATTAATAGCTCCTAAGATAGAAGAGATTCCTGCAACATGAAGAGAAAAAATAGCTATGTCAACTGAATATCCACTATGAAATACAGAGTTAGATAATGGAGGGTAAACAGTTCATCCTGTTCCTGCACCTTGATCTACTAATCTTCTTGTGATAAGTAAGTATAGAGAGGGAATTAGAAGTCAAAATCTTAGGTTATTTAGTCGAGGAAAGGCTATGTCTGGAGCTCCAATTATTAGAGGTACAAGTCAATTTCCAAAACCTCCGATAATAATTGGCATTGTCATAAAAAAAATTATAATAAAAGCATGAGCGGTTACAACAGTGTTATAAATTTGGTCGTTTTGAAGTAAAGATGAGGATTGTCTTAGTTCAAAACGGATAATAAGTCTTAAGGATAACCCTAAAAGTCCTGACCAAATTCCAATAAGGAAATACAGTGTCCCAATTGTTTTATGGTTAGTTGTTATTAATCACATATAAGATGGCTGATAAAAGCATGGAACTGTAAATTCTTATATGAAATTTAATTCTCTTATAAAAATTTTTTATTCAATTATGATATTAGATTGCAAATTTAAAGGTAACTTCGTTAAAAATTTACAAAATCTAACTTATTTTTAACTTTGAAGGTTACTAGTTTATTTTATTAACTTAAGATTTTAAGTTAATAAAAAAAAAGAAATTGGTCCTATTATATTGGTAAAAAAAATTAAATTTATAGTAATTTGAGGTTTGAGGTTTCATTTTTTTATAGCTGAAGAACAAGTAATTAAGGATAATGAAGATTTAAGGTAAAAAAATATTGTATAAATTGATAACAAAATTGATAAAATAATAATAAAAATTATTGTTGAATGTAAATTTTTGATCACTAGTCATTTAGGTGTAAAACCTATGAAGGGGGGGAACCCTCTAAAAGATATAACTAATGAAAGATAAAGTCATTTAATTTTATTTCTAGATGATTTAATTTGGATAATTCATTTAATTTGATATAAAAAAATATATTTAATTATTAGAAAAGATAGAAGTAGATAATTTATAAAAAAAATTAAAAATAATGCTACGGACTTTATAATGCTAAGTATTATTCATCCAATGTTATTAATTGATGAGAAAATTACTATTTTTAAGATTGAGGGTTGAGAAATAGTTGCTAATCTTCCTGTAATAATATTTATTAATGAAGAAATGGGGAGAATTCAAAATCAACAGGAAAATAAAACAAAAAAGGGTACTAGTTTCTGCATTGTTAGAAATATAAATATTCTCTTGGAGGAAAAGTTTCTTACAACGGGGGGAGATCAAGAATGTAGGGGTCTCATTCCTCTTTTTAATATTAATGCCAAGGGGGGAACCATGGCATTTATTATTGATCTTTCATTGTAATAAATTATATTTATATTAATAGTAAGCAGGAAAATAAGTGATCCTAAAGATTGGACTAGAAAATATTTTATTCTTCTTTCTGTTTTTGAAATATTTTCTGTTTCATTTAAGATAATTAGAATAAATGTTAACAAATTAATTTCTATACCTATTCAAATCATTATTCATGATGATCTAGATAAAGAAAAAATAATAGAAAAAAAGTATAAGGGTAAAATAATAAAATTATATGTATATATTAGAAAAAAGATTAACTATTTTTGAATTATGAGTCCAATAGCTTAAATTAGCTTATTTTTCTTTATATTTAAGTGTTTACATGTGAATTTTTGAAGTTCAAGAATTTTATTTTTATAAAAAAATATAAAAAGAGTTTTTTAAAAAACATGATTTATTACATCAAAATAATCCTTTATCAGGCATCTTCTT